GTTGCAATTTTCCGTGGGGGGGGATTTACAATTTAATGAGATTCTGAAAGAAGGGTTCATTTTATTTAAATTAAATAACTAACGTTTTATCTTTTGCTGAAGAAGTTTTGATAGCTACGGATCACAAAAAACACTAAAATCATAACAGAAAAATGCATTGTGGAAAAATCGATAGTTTCTTTTTTAGTTCCGAAAATGAAACTAAAATTCAAATAAAAAAAAAAGAATGGAAATAGTCTTTCTTCTTTTTGTTGTTGCTTGAATATTTGATATTCAATTGAATATAATAAATAACAAGCATTTTGGTTTTCAAATTAAATAAATCATTATTTATCTATAATTCGTTGGAACAAAAAAAGGGGCCCGGCTAGGTATTGACCAGGCCAGGCCATCAGAATAAGAAGGGCCTTTCGAACAAAATCAACACAAAGATGTCTTCTTTTTTTTCTTTATTTTTTCTTTTTTTATTTATAGGCTCGTTCGAGCCCTTCCTTTATCTAATCTAAAAGAAATTCCTAATTTGTCTATCTCTATAGAATAGAGAAAGAAAGACTCCTTACATTATGTGTAATGTAGTAATTCTCTTTTTCAATTGGGAGAGATGGCTGAGTGGACTAAAGCGTCGGATTGCTAATCCGTTGTACGAGTTATTCGTACCGAGGGTTCGAATCCCTCTCTTTCCGGTTCCGTTGATGACTTGATTTATTTATTTTTCAAATTTTTGAAATCTTAGTTAAACGTGTGGAATAGATAAAATCCTAAGAAAATTTGAAAATGAACCAAGGAAAACCCTTTGGATTTTATTCTTCACGTCCAGGATTACGTCCTGGATCATTAGATAGGAATCCAAAGATGAAGAGAGAAACAAAAAATATCACTACGGTATAAACGAAGAGTTTCAGAGTAAGCATTACACAATCTCCAAGATGATTTTTTTTTTGGAAAAAAAAAAGAGAATAGATCTTCCATTTTTCTACCACATATCCTATTTTGACACCAAGAAATGATTCTAGAAATAGAAATGAATTGTCAGAAATTTATTTGGAATAAGAGTTTTTCATTAACAAAAATTTCTTTCATATCCAAATTCGATATTGTGGGAGACCCTAATATAATTAATATATAATATAATAGGGTTAGGGTCTTTCACTGGAAAAGGGTCAAAAAAAGGAGGAAATGGGGTAAGCCGGATTTATGGCAACTATCCAAGAATTTCAATGTGTGAATCGAGGGTTCAGACTCTAAAACTTATCTGATTTTCTCAATTGTTAGAGAATTTTTTCTCGAAGAAATCATGAATCTTCTAGGATATTATTAAGGATCTCATCGAAAACTTACAGCAGCTTGCCAAACAAAGGCTAAGAGAAAAAAAAACACAGGTATGACTGGCATAACATCTACGATTGGATTCAAAAAAGCATAGGCTTCGGGCAATTTGCCAAAGAAAAAACTACTCGAATAAAGGGCAGAATTAAGACAAATACAGATCAAACTAAAGATATTAAGCATAACAGACATTTTTTTCTTGGAGATAATTGCATTTTGATTGAGTTATTGATATAAGGAAAAAGGAAGAAAGGAAGTAAGGTATACAAAAAATCCTTCTTTTTCTTTGAACCCACCCCAATCAAAAATCCTCCAATTCTCAAAGGAGAATAGAAGAAATCATACTTTCATACAATATCTTAATTGAATTATATGTAATGATCAATAAATTAAGTTGAATCTATATCTATATGGATGAAAATCCTAGGAATAATCTATTCTATAGATATTTTGACTGGAGTTGACAAACAAACAATATTATTGTTTCTTAGTGTAGATTAGAAATTGATAATGGGGCGTGGCCAAGTGGTAAGGCAACGGGTTTTGGTCCCGCTATTCGGAGGTTCGAATCCTTCCGTCCCAGAGCCATATCCATTTTTTTAGAATTTTAGAATAAAGATTGTTTTCTTGAACAACTTTCTGTTTAAACTGTTTAAAGTCTAATTTTAGATGGAATGTGATTCTTTTCTATCTTATATGAATCATATCTTTTTTCACAAACTGAACTGAATCGAGTTCAAATGACACGCACCTGGACCTGAATCCATTTTTTATCAGGTAAGATGAGAACATGGATCAAAACAAAAGAGTTTGAATTCAAAAAAGTTGGGTGGGCTTTTCATCATATGTTCATTCCCTTTGATATTTAGGGAAGTTAGTTACTTGGAAAAACTTTCCATCCCATATCTATTTGAATTTTCAACGATGGATGTATTTTGAATCGAGATGCAAAAGAATCTATATTCCCTATCTCTTATCATTTATCCCGTAAATGAGGGAATCTAATTAGTAATTAGATTTTTCTCGAGATCTCTGAATTCGAAACAAGAGCGAGTTCTTGATACTAATTAAATTCAATCAATAGGACTAAGTCTCTTAGTGGGTTAGACTAAAGCTTGACTAAATTTGGACTTATTGTTTGTCTTTGTAACTAGACAAGTAATTTCCCATACCGGATCAGGATTCCTTTTTTTGCTCTATCATTCCCATAGAAAGAATAGGGGAGTGGATAGGAGATAATCAGTATTAATTTAAATATCTGTCCAAATCTCATTAACAAATGATCAAATAACATATATATGTTTATATGTTATGGAATCGATGTATTTTCTTTGAATCTCGTTTTTTTATTTTATTTAGGTATTTTTTTTGTTTGGCTATAATGAAGAATTGTAAATCTATGTAACGATTGGATTGAGGCAGGGGTGATTTATCCTATCCCTTTTATTCACTTTATGACAAGATTCGATTATTGAAATATTACTCAACCCCATGTTAAACAAAATGCATATAAAATGAGGAAATGTTTAGCTTATATGTATCGTTCTATTTCAATGACAATAGTCTTTCGGTTTTTGTGAAAAAGGTTTGGGATCCCTTAAATTTTTTAAACTAAAATTAGTTAAATTCAGTATTATAGAATATCTATAACAGTGACAATTGTTCAGTCTATCTGATAGATACGAAAACCCCTTTCGATTTTTTCGATTTGGATTTTCGTAATCAGATGAAAAGAATAAAGATTCAAATCTTACCTTACATCAGTTTTTTTATCCATCTCATGAAAAAAAAAAAAGGGATTTCTTTCTTCTTTTCTGTGATCTATATTATCTATTTGAAATCAGTGATGGGTCAATTAAAAAAAAAAGACTTATCTTTTAATGATGTCTAAATAAGAACCTTTTTCCATTCGAAATAGTTTTAATAAATATTTTGAATGATTCCTTGTAAGTTGAATCTTTGGTACTCAAAAAGTAGGAAATAGGTCAATCTATCCTATTGAGTCACTTGAAGTAGCAGACTCAAAAAGAACTTATTTATTCGTTTATCTATTTCTATTTCTTTATATATATGTTAAAGATGGTGTCTTGCTAAGACTTCTTCAGAAAAATCTTGACACATATCATATATAGAAGAAAAAGTATAGATTACGCGATGTCTATGTACAACTGAACCAATGACTATTCATGATTCCATGATTGAATCAATTCCATACCGGTTCCAAATTAGAGGAATGTTATGGTAAAACTTCGTTTGAAACGATGTGGTAGAAAGCAACGTGCGACTTGAAGGACAGATCCGTTGTGGATTTTTACATCCGCTATTTTATATTTATATAGGAATGAAGGTGCTCTTGGCTCGACATCGTTTGTTCTGTTCCACTCGAACCCTTCGTTTTTTGCTTTTTGTTGGGTTGTAAATAGTCCACGATGGAGCTCGAGTGGAAAGGATTAATTCATTTCTCGGGGGCAAGGATCTAGGGTTAATGCCAATCAATAAATTGGAACAACTTCGTAAATATATCTTCGAGATAGAAATGGAAAGGATCCAATTTGAGCAAGTTTCCAATTCAAAAGCAAAACCTGTTGGAATTGATCAAACGTTTTCGATCCAAAGTGTATCACGCGGGAATCAACTGTCCGTAGGATTCTTTGATAGGAAGAGAAATCACAAAAAAGGGTATGTTGCTGCCATTTTGAAAGGATTAAGAAGCACCGAAGTAATGTCTAAACCCAATGATTTAAAACAAAGATAAAGGATCCCAGAACAAGGAAACACCCTTTTAATTTGAATTGTCTCGATAGTCTCAATAACTGGATCAGACTGAAGAATCAAAATAGAATTTTAAACGAGACAAACAAAAGGGGGTAAAGACCACTCAATAAATGAAATTTATTAAAGATTTTTTCCTTTAAGCTATTTGAGAGTTATCCAACTTGAGTTATGAGTACGAATGGTTTCTTTTTCATTTTCAGGAAGGAAGAAGAAAAAAAAAGACTTAAATCATAGTCTAATTGATTTTATAGGCTCATTTGTCATTTATTAGAATTCCATACATAGACAAAACTTCGAATCAAATCATTTTTTCTCGAGCCGTACGAGGAGAAAACTTCCTATACGTTTCTAGGGGGGGTATTGTTCATCTACATCTATCCCAATGAGCCGTCTATCGAATCGTTGCAATTGATGTTCGATCCCGAAGAGAAGGAAAAGATCTTCGAAAAGTGGGTTTTTATGATCCACTGAAGAATCAAACTTATTTAAATGTTCCTGCTATTCTATATTTCCTTGAAAAGGGTGCTCAACCTACAGGAACTGTTCAGGATATTTTAAAGAAGGCAGAAGTTTTTAAGGAACTTCGACCTAATCAAACGAAATTCAATTAAAGAAATACCAAGGGGGGGGTAGTGATTTGTATATAACTTTGTATAACTTTTCTCTACTATTTTTTTATTTCCCCCCTTAATCCTGCTTTATTCGTATCTATTTCTCATTGCTTCTGTCGAATTCCATGGTCGATAACAACAAAACCTTAGTTTATTGATCATATAAATCTCAAATTCGGACATTTCATTTCTTTCAATTATGTGGTTTTCGTTGGAATTTGACTAACCAACAAGGAATCCAGTTTGTTTATTCCACTTAGATTGATGAAATACATTAAAAATCCGATA